AACTAGAGTTAATTTTTTTTGTTACTTTACTTAACCTTTTTGGCCTTTCTCATCCTATTCTATTGTATTGTTAAAAAAAAATTATTTGGAATGCAAGGGAAAGAAAGATTTTTACCTATTTAGTACTATTTCGTAGAATTCAAAAAATAGAATTGTAAAGCAAAGGGGGTTATATTTATTAATATAGTAAACTTAAACATGCGCGCATAGATACCTATATAATATATAAGATACTTGATTGTCTGTGTAATCTCTGTTTTGGTTTTGGGGTTTACATATACTCATAATTGTTGTTATAATTGAAATTGAGAATGAAAAAAGGAAAATAAAGAGTTTTTTATTGAAAAGACGCAATATTTATTAGTTATCATTTGGATTTTATTATGCCATTAGGAAAACATAATTTGAAATCAAAATCGAAGAATCATTCAAGAATTCGTAGTCAATAGTTAATGGTTCCAATTTATGATGAATTTTTATTTTTATGTTTATGACTGAAAGTTTATATATTTTCAAAGGTATGGATCCAATCAAAAAAAAAAGGAAACATTTTTTTAGTAGGAAGGGAATTAATGAAAAGAGATTCAAAATGCAAGTACAATAAATACAAAAAGAAGTTCAGTAATCCATCCTCAAGAGGTAATATTTTCATCTATTTTGTATCGTTTTGGCGGCATGGCCGAGTGGTAAGGCGGAGGACTGCAAATCCTTTATTCCCCAGTTCAAATCCGGGTGTCGCCTGATTTTAATTAATAAAAGACTCTTATTGACTGATATAATCTATAAATATAAAAATGTTCCCCGGCCGAAGGAGAGGCCGGGGTCCCTTGATACGTACTTGATTCTAAGCATCTGGGATTCTCAAATGAAAATTTTCTTTTTAGCCTAGGGTTCAAGGAAAGATTATAGCAAGTATAAATAGTGGAAGAGAATCAAGAAGTCGTGCTAGACCTTCCACTAATAGTGGGTTGATTACTGACTGGACCTTGAATTCGATTGGATAGCCGGAGGTGTAACTAATTAGTAGTTAATAATTGTGGAAAAGCTAAATATATTTTTTATACAAACTCAAATCAAAAAATTCTCTGAGTACTCAGGTATTCGATTGGATAACTGAACTGGCTTTTTTTTATAGAAATAGAAAAGAGAAAAAGTTAAAGTTCAAAAAGCACTTCTTTTCCACTGGTCAAGAGTGGAATAGACTGTTAAAAATCATATAGGAATTTTTTATATGTATGTGTCTTTATTTGATTGGTTCATTAAATTAATAGTCCGAACTAAAAATCCTTTTTTGACTCTGTACCATTGATTTCGCTATTATTAGTGAACAATAATGGACTAATTCCTTCATATTCATAGAGATAGGGGACATAATTCACATGGATATTGTAAGTCTTGCTTGGGCTGCTTTAATGGTAGTCTTTACATTTTCTCTTTCACTTGTAGTATGGGGAAGAAGTGGACTCTAGAAAAACTACTTAACTAATTGAGTTTTGAGTTGAGAAATCAAACTGTAGCAATTGTTTTATAGATCGTTCCGCAAAGTGTTTTTATTTTAAAGATAAACAATCAAAGAGGTATTTTAATTTTAATAATTCCCCATGTTTCTATTTTGAAAGGAGATAGAGATGATAGGAAATTTATTTCAAACAAATTTTTCCTAAATTCTCTATTTCGCCGAACGGACTCTTATCCAAGGACAATGGGGAACAAGAGACCCCCCTTTTTTTGTTTTCCTCATCCAAGAGAAGTCGTTCCGTTATAAATTTAATATTAATATAATTTAAGAGTATACGTACTTTCTAGAGGAAACAACATAGACATAGTAATTATTCAACAAGATATACACATAATAAGATTAAGATCTTGACTTGGGCGAGTCGCATATTTGGCACTTATCACTTGTTTTATTATTTTTTAAAATCGACTCATTTCATATCATGGTTTAGGTATTTCAAATTAATGAGGTTTACTATTTGAAGAAGTTTCCATACCACAGAACTCTTTGGACCATCTATCAACCAGCCAATCAATTCAATTACTTTACTTCTTGGGAATGATAAAAAAAGATTACTAAGTTGGTTTTTTTATTATATTAATATAGGCCATACTCATATTCTTTTTCTTTCTTTGATTCTGTCGTTAGATATTGGGATTTCTATTTGAAATAATCTGAAATCTAGAAATTAAAACTGTAAATGTAAAAAAAAAGGTAAGAGTTGCCTTTCAATTATTTCAGATTCATCAGAATCAATACAAATCCATCAAATAGATGTAGCATAGAATTTAGATTGCTGTAGATCTATATCTAACATATATGAGGATACATATTATAGATTGATCTATATTAGATTTAGTCTGTATCTTTACTTTATATTTATAGAGAATATAGTACAATTTTCTACACTATAAAAAACACCAATCTAATAGATAATATGGTAGAAAGATTCATATATGAATCTTTCTACCATATTATATTATCAAATTTAATCGAATATAATTCTAGCTTGTTCATCTCATTTAAGAAAGCAAATTGTAATACCTTTTTCTTTCCGTTTTTATTTTAAATCATTGATAAGTAAGTCAAGCCTCATTCAAATTAATCATTTTGGCTGACCGTTTTTACATAGATAATAAGTAAAAAGGCCGTAGGAACTAGAATGAAGAGTGCAGTAGCAATAAATGCGAGAATATTTACTTCCATAATCTCATCGTTTTTTTTACTTCGCAATAACTCGGGATTTAATCCCATAGAGATGATAAGAATTTCACCTGTAAATTCAATGGGATGAATTCCATCTTAATGATATTGAATCGGATTAATATCATGAATAACAATATCTGAACAATATCTGAGTTATCATATCAATTCGCCGTCGCGAATTGAATAGTATAACATAGGAAGATCTTTTATCCATACTGAATAAAAAAAAAGAGAATTCCGGATCTAATAAATAATTTCTTTACTTATTTCTCATTCTTTTTTTCCATAACCTACTGTGTTCCTTCTACAATCAATCATCTGATGAAGTCTCATCTAATCACTTTTCCACTTCCATTGGTTACAAAACCCCGAATATTAATATAATACCCTCCACTTTTTCTTAGGTTAGAACTAGGGCACATATATGAAAAGTTCAACGTACAATTTGAGAATGTTTCAAATTAAAATTAGTTAGTCTTAATCTTAATGATTGAGATGGCGCAAAATTGGAGACAGACGGAAAGATAGGATTAATCTGAAAAGTATTTTGTCAGGGGAACTATTAATATATAATAAAAAATATCATAAAAAAGAAAAAAAAAATTGTCTCTTGTACAAGATCAAGATGTACAAGAAACGAATTCTATTTGTGTATGTACTCCCGAAAAGTATATGAGACTCTATTCCATTCGATAGACGCGAGAAATTGAAAAACCAGACCCAATCAATATGGTATCTCTTGGACTTGGAATCCTAAATAGGATCGTACCAATAATAAATTATACTAGTACTAATCCACATATCTCTCCCAGTTAAAGTAATGAAAATTTTCAGGTTTGATGAGAAATAAATGAAAAAAAGGAAAGAAAAAAGAAATAAGTAAGAATATCATAAGAATCCCTATTGAAGGGTAAATTCTATTGTCTTCCATCTCCCAGAAAGTGGAAAGATGAATTGATATATTCAATTTATTTTATTATATTGGTTATTGGATCCGTCGGGACTGACGGGGCTCGAACCCGCAGCTTCCGCCTTGACAGGGCGGTGCTCTGACCAATTGAACTACAATCCCCGGGAACTGAGGTCTAGAGTATCCATTTTTTTTTTATGATTTGATTCAAAACATTTCTAATTAGAATTTTCGTGTTGGAACAGAAAGGCGAGTGCTATTTTGATATCCACATGAATATTCACTTTAATGAACACCACACGAATTACTAGGAATTTTTCCTTATTTCAAATTTCAAAATCGATTGAGAATCAATCTTTCAATAAAATAAAGAAAAGGGGGCGTCTTACTTCTTAATCTTATTTTTAAGTATAAAAATAAGATTAAGATCGTGATATAAATTACGATCATTATCGTGATAAAAATTTACCGGAACAAATAAATCGAGCAAACAAATAAAAAAAAAGAAAGTAAATAAAAAAAAAAAAAGAGTATATAGCAGAAAATTGTACTCCTTTATTCCGCGTATTAGCCATTTCTAGAGAACAAATATCTTCATCTCATAGTGGATGAGCGAATTAGTGGGTCGAGCTGGATTTGAACCAGCGTAGACATATTGCCAACGAATTTACAGTCCGTCCCCATTAACCGCTCGGGCATCGACCCAGGAAGAATCAATTTTAGGCTTATTGATAATTCATGATCAACTTCCTTTTGTAGTACCCTACCCCCAGGGGAAGTCGAATCCCCGCTGCCTCCTTGAAAGAGAGATGTCCTGAACCACTAGACGATGGGGGCATACATGCCCAACTGCCTATGCTCATAGTATGAACAGTTTTTTGAAATTGTCAATATAATCTAATAATTCTAATTAGAAATTAGATTCATTAGATTCAAAGGATCTTTACGTCGTAATATATGTACATAGATACATTTTCTATATATATACATAGTAGCTATATCAAAAATTGACTAAAAGGGCCCTTTTAACTCAGTGGTAGAGTAACGCCATGGTAAGGCGTAAGTCATCGGTTCAAATCCGATAAGGGGCTTTTTTTTTAGTTTAGTTTTTTCATAGTCATATTTTATATTCATAAAAGGCTGTCATATTTATATTTGATGGGAAATAGAGATATTGTTTGTTGATATTTTTTTTTAAGTAAAAAGTAAAAAACTATATAAGTATAATAAAATAAGCTATACTATATTATAATCTATAGTAGTTATAAACTAGAGTAGTTATAAAGTTGAACTTTTATTCATTATAATGAATAATTATAAGATAAGTCGTCTCTCGAATCACCAAATATTACTATTTTCTTTGATTTGAATCAAATCCATTGGAAT